ATTGTTATGGATTAAATTATAAGAAATTTTTTAAGTCAAAAATGAATATTTGTGAACAATGTGGATATCATTTGAAAATGAGTAGTTCAGATAGAATCGAGCTTTCGATTGATCCAGGCACTTGGGATCCTATGGATGAAGACATGGTCTCTCTGGATCCCATTGAATTTCATTCGGAGGAGGAGCCTTATAAAGATCGTATCGATTCTTATCAAAGAAAAACAGGATTAACTGAGGCTGTTCAAACAGGCATAGGCCAGCTAAATGGTATTCCCACAGCAATTGGGGTTATGGATTTTCAGTTTATGGGGGGTAGTATGGGATCCGTAGTTGGGGAGAAAATTACCCGTTTGATCGAGTATGCTACCAATAATTTTTTACCTCTTATTATAGTGTGTGCTTCCGGAGGGGCACGCATGCAAGAAGGAAGTTTGAGCTTGATGCAAATGGCTAAAATATCTTCTGCTTTATATGATTATCAATCAAATAAAAAGTTATTCTATGTATCAATCCTTACATCACCTACTACTGGTGGGGTGACGGCTAGTTTTGGTATGTTGGGGGATATCATTATTGCCGAACCCAATGCCTACATTGCATTTGCGGGTAAAAGAGTAATTGAACAAACATTGAATAAAACAGTACCTGAAGGTTCCCAAGCAGCCGAATATTTATTCCAGAAGGGCTTATTCGATCTAATCGTACCACGTAATCCTTTAAAAGGCGTTCTGAGTGAGTTATTTCAGCTCCACGCTTTCTTTCCTTTGAATCAAAATTCAATCAAGTAGAGCATTAAGTTCAATTATTTTATTTGTAGCAAACAAGTAGTTAGTTTATAAAAATCAAAGTAAAAATCATCAGAATAGGGTTTTTGGGTGGTATAAGATCTAATTGTAGAAAGAATCAAAAGTTGTGGATCATTTTTTTTTTACCTATATTTCTGATTAGTAATCAGGGAGCTTTTATTAACAAGATAAAAGAGTGAATTCTTCCGTTCGTGAAATTCGTCAAATAAAACGAATTTCAGCTTCCCTATTATATATAGAATTCAAATATAGAAAAAAAGATAGAGTTTTCTATCTTTCTATATCTACCGAGAATTCCCATTTTGACTAAGAATCCCTGTTGAATCGGATTCTAACGAATCTTTCAGTAATTTGTAAGAAACTCTTTCTTTATTAAATTAAAAGAAAACAACAAAAGAAGAAGAATAATAATAAAGTCGATTATCATACAGATATTTCACGTAGAAAGATGAATAAGTCCATTTATTTAGTTCTACATTTCTTGCACTTATTATATATACTCACTTAGATATATACTTAGGTCTATACTAATTCGAATTATTATTTAATTAAGAATTATAATTATTCTAAGATATCTTTATAACAATAACAGGTACAACTAGTAAATCGAGGTACCCCATTTTATGACAACTTTTAACTTTCCCTCTATTTTTGTGCCTTTAGTAGGCCTAGTATTTCCGGCAATTGCAATGGCTTCTTTATCTCTTCATGTTCAAAAAAATAAGATTGTTTAAATCCAATGGGAGTAAATCTCAGCCATTTTTTTTTTTCAAAACTTAGACTTGTATCATAACACGGATATTTATTTAGTGGAATATGGTCTAATATGTGGTTCTGCCGAACATAAATGAAAGAGCTCTTATGCATGCAGAAAATGATATATGGATAAACGAATTCTAGCTATTTTCAAATAGATCAGGATCGGCGGATGTCTGAAATGTAAAGTCAATGTATCTATATGTATGTGGATATCTATAAGGGAATCATATGAAGGGGATGTTATTATTTTAGATCTAACCAATTTGATGAATTAAATTATTCCTAAAGGTTCACATCAAAATAGTGCTAGTTGATGAGAGTTATTTCGGAAATAAAAAGAGTAAAGTCAAATTCATTTGGCTTATTCTCTCAATTTCAATAAAATGCAAACGGATTAAGTATGAGTTGGCGATCAGAACGTATATGGATAGAACTTATAACAGGGTCTCGAAAAACAAGTAATTTCTGCTGGGCTTTTATCCTTTTCTTAGGTTCATTAGGATTCTTATTGGTTGGAACTTCCAGTTATTTTGGTAGAAATTTGATATCTTTATTTCCGGCTCAGCAAATCATTTTTTTTCCACAAGGGATCGTGATGTCTTTCTATGGGATCGCGGGTCTCTTTATTAGCTCCTATTTGTGGTGCACAATTTTTTGGAATGTAGGTAGTGGTTATGATCGATTCGATAGAAAAGAAGGAATAGTATGTATTTTTCGTTGGGGATTTCCTGGAAAAAATCGTCGCATCTTCCTCCGATTCCTTATAAAAGATATTCAGTCCGTCAGAATAGAAGTCAAAGAGGGTATTTATGCTCGTCGTGTCCTTTATATGGAAATCAGAGGCCAGGGGGCTATTCCCTTGACTCGTACTGATGAGAATTTAACTCCCGGAGAAATTGAACAAAAAGCTGCTGAATTGGCCTATTTCTTGCGTGTACCAATTGAAGTATTTTGAGAAATGAACTGAGAATGAATGCTTTCTCGGCAGTAGGGAAAAAACTCAAGAACCCTTTCTATAACATAACTTAACTGAAGTTTCTTCAGAACGCTCATTCGAGCCAAAGCAGACGTATACGGAACAAGCATAAAACGAAACTTTTTTTGTCCACAAAAATGGTCTTTTATACGTATGGAAATCCACTCAACTCAATTCAGTAACAAAACAAGTAACAAATCGAAGATTCATCCCATATATCAAAATATTTCAAAATAAAAGAAATTTATTTAAGTCCAATACTATTTGTTGGAATTGACACTTTAGATCCAGATGGATCATATCTTGTCAATTATTTCTTTTTTGTCAATCGGCGTTTTTTTATCCTTTCTTTTGTACTCCTTAATGACCAAACAATTAGATCTTATCAATTTCTGTCTTGTTTTGTTACTCATTTTTGATCATCACAATATTCTTCAGAAATTTCTCTCAATTATTCTATTCCTGGACTATGGGTAGTCGGTGAAATTTTTTCGAAATATTTGTTGAGAGAATGATAGAAAAAGAGTTCTTTCGGGCATTCATCGAAAGGAGATACTTGCTTCGAATTTGACCAATTGAGATATCTGGAAACAATATTTTTTTGATTATTTCTTCATTCGAAATTTGAAGTGGATTCTTATTCTATTTCTGTATTCTTTCTAGATTCAAGGACTAACCACGAAATCACAAATAAAAAACATTGAATAGATTCATAGGTTCGATACCTTGTAATAGAACTCATGCTTGATAAAAATATCAGATCACATAGAGTCGACGAATGAGGTGGGTTCATTAACAATTCACAGATGAAAAAATGGCAAAAAAGAAAGCATTCACTCCTCTTCTATATCTCGCATCTATAGTATTTTTGCCCTGGTGGATTTCTCTCTCATTTAATAAAAGTTTGGAATCTTGGGTTACGAATTGGTGGAATACTAGGCAACCCGAAACTTTTTTGACTGATATTCAAGAAAAGAGTATTCTAGAAAAATTCATAGAATTAGAGGAACTCCTCCTCTTGGAGGAAATGATAAACGAATACTCGGAGATACATCTACAAAAGCTTCGTATAGGAATCCACAAAGAAACGATCCAATTAATCAAGATACACACTGAGGATCGTATTCAGACGATTTTGCACTTCTCAACAAATATAATCTGTTTCGTTATTCTAAGTGGTTATTCTATTCTGGGTAATGAAGAACTTATTATTCTTAATTCTTGGACTCAGGAATTCCTATATAACTTAAGCGACACAATAAAAGCTTTTTCTATTCTTTTATTAACTGATTTATGTATCGGATTCCATTCACCCCATGGTTGGGAACTAATGATTGGCTCTGTTTACAAAGATTTTGGATTTGTTCATAACGATCAAATTATATCTGGTCTTGTTTCCACTTTTCCAGTCATTCTAGATACAATTTTTAAATATTGGATTTTCCGTTATTTAAATCGGGTATCTCCGTCACTTGTAGTGATTTATCATTCAATGAATGACTGAAAACTGATCCGCTGATATTAATCCAATTAATATATTTGTGACTTTATATTTGTACAGTACATAAGTAGTATTTATACATAAGTAAAGCATTTCAAATCGCACTTACTCTTTATATTTCTACCCATTTCGGGGATTCATCCTATATTCCAGTCAAATTTTTTCGGTAAATAGCAGAATCGTGGATAGGGAACTATACTAGCGACCTACCCAATTTATTGTAGAAATTTTCGCGATCAATGATTGGACATGCAAACTAGAAATACCTTTTCTTGGATAAAGGAACAGATTACTCGATCCATTTCCGTATCGCTCATGATATATATCATAACTCAGACATCCATTTCAAGTGCCTATCCCATTTTTGCACAGCAGGGTTATGAAAATCCACGAGAAGCGACGGGGCGTATTGTATGTGCCAATTGTCATTTAGCTAATAAGCCCGTGGATATTGAAGTTCCACAAGCGGTACTTCCGGATACTGTATTTGAAGCAGTTGTTCGAATTCCTTATGATATGCAACTGAAACAAGTTCTTGCTAATGGTAAAAAGGGGGCTTTGAATGTAGGGGCTGTTCTTATTTTACCCGAAGGATTTGAATTAGCTCCTCCTGATCGTATTTCTCCTGAGATGAAAGAAAAGATAGGGAATCTATCTTTTCAGAGCTATCGCCCCAATAAAAAAAATATTCTTGTGATAGGCCCTGTTCCTGGTCAGAAATATAGCGAAATCACCTTTCCTATTCTTTCCCCAGACCCCGCTACTAAGAAAGATGTTCACTTCTTAAAATATCCTATATACGTAGGCGGAAACAGGGGAAGGGGTCAGATTTATCCCGACGGGAGCAAGAGTAACAATACGGTTTATAATGCTACAGCAGCAGGTATAGTAAGCAAAATCATACGAAAAGAAAAGGGGGGATATGAAATATCCATAGCGGATGCATCGGATGGACGTC